ATATTGTCCTTTTCATTCCGTGTTGCATTAGAAACTTATTATTATACGAGATTATACGAAAATGAATCCTTCCTAGGAGGGAACAAATATTTCTCTTTTCGATGAGAGTTTGTACACAACATGGGAGAAACCTATCTTCTATTTATAATAATTGAAGAAAAGGTTCCATCATATATAGTGAATTGATACTCCCGATTCCCACAAAACCATCTCTTTCGTTCAATAGTGACTCGTTATTAGTTAATAATCCTAGTGATTGGATCTATATGCGTATTCCGATAGGAAATTAAATAGTAAAATGATTTTTCGTCGAATGACTATTCATTTATTGTATTTTCAAATAGGGGGCAGGAAGGATCTATGGGAAAATGGTGGTTCAATTCAATGTTGTCTAACGAGGAGTTAGAACACAGGTGTGGGCTAGGTAAATCAATGGACAGTCTTGGTCGTCCTGTTGGAAATACCAGTGGAAGTGAAGATCCCATTCTAAATGATACGAATAAAAACAATCATAATCATGGTTGGCGCGAAAGTAATAGTTGCAGTAATGTTGATCATTTTTTCGGTGTCAGGGACATTTGGAGTTTCATCTCTGATGACACTTTTTTAGTTAGGGATAGTAATGGTAACAGTTATTCCGTATATTTTGATATTGAAAATCGGGTTTTTGAGATTGACAATGATAGTTCTTTTCTGAGTGAACTAGAAACTGCTTTTTCTAGTTATCTGAATAGCGGGTCTAAGAGTGACAATCGCTACTATGATCATTATATGTATGATACTACGTATAGTTGGAATAATCACATTAATAGTTGCATTGATAGTTATCTTCGTTCTGAAATCAGTATTGATAAGTACATTTCGAGTGGTAGCGACAATCACACTTACAGTTATATTTATAGTTACATTTGTAGTGGTGAAAGTGTAAGTGATAGTGACAGGGGGAGTTCTAGTATAAGAACTGGCGGTAATGTCAGTGATTTCAATATAAGAGGAAGATCTAATGATTTTGATGGAAATAAAAAATACAGACATTTATGGGTTCAATGCGAAAATTGTTATGGATTAAATTATAAGAAATTTTTTAGGTCAAAAATGAATATTTGTGAACAATGTGGATATCATTTGAAAATGGGTAGTTCAGATAGAATCGAACTTTCGGTTGATTCGGGCACTTGGGATCCTATGGACGAAGACATGGTCTCTATTGACCCCATTGAATTTCACTCGGAAGAGGAACCTTATAGAGATCGTATCAATTCGTATCAAAGAAAGACAGGTTTAACTGAGGCTGTTCAAACAGGCATAGGTCAACTAAATGGGATTCCCATAGCCATTGGGGTTATGGATTTTCAGTTCATGGGGGGTAGTATGGGATCCGTAGTAGGCGAGAAAATCACCCGGTTGATCGAATATGCTGCTAATAGATCTCTACCTGTTATTATGGTGTGTGCTTCTGGAGGAGCACGCATGCAAGAAGGAAGTTTGAGTTTGATGCAAATGGCTAAAATATCTTCCGCTTTATATGATTATCAATTCAATAAAAAGTTATTCTATGTATCAATCCTTACATCTCCTACAACCGGCGGAGTAACGGCCAGTTTTGGTATGTTGGGAGATATTATTATTGCTGAACCCAATGCCTACATTGCATTTGCGGGGAAAAGAGTAATTGAACAAACATTGAATAAGACAGTACCTGACGGTTCACAAGCAGCTGAGTATTTATTCCATAAGGGCTTATTTGATCCAATCGTACCACGTAATCCTTTAAAAGGTGTTCTGAGTGAATTATTTCAGCTACACGGTTTCTTTCCCTTGAATCAAAATTCAAGTAGAGCGCTAGGCTCAGTTATTTGTAGCGAACTTTAGTTCATCGGAATCAAAGTCAAAATAAGAAGAGTGGAGTTTTCTTTGGTAACATAAGTTCTATAGGAAGTTTCGGATAATTACTTTTTTTGATGCAGATTTTTTATCCTACCCCTATTCATGATTAGTAATCAGGAACCCCCTATCAGGAGGAAAAGAGTGAATTCTTCCTTCCGCGGAATGGAATTGGGAAAAAAAAATCAAAAGAATTTCATGTTCCCTTCTTTCATATTAATATATATCGTATTAATATATATAGAATAATTCAAATCTATAAGGGAAGTGTTGCATATTTTTATATCTCCCGAGGACCTACACTTTTGACTATGAATTCCTGTTGGATCGGATTCTAACAAATCCTTAGGAAACTCGTAAGAAACTCTTTATTAGAAGATAAGGGCGGTAGAACAAGAATAATAAAGCGGATTATCATCCATCTATTTCTTGTAGAAAGGTGAATAGATACACTTATTTAGCTCTACATTCCTTGCACTTATTATATACTTAATAATACTTATAATAGATATACTTATCATAAGATAAGATATCTTTATAACAGGTACAAATATTAAATCGAGGCACCCATTCTATGACAGATTTCAATTTACCCTCTATTTTTGTGCCTTTAGTGGGCTTAGTGTTTCCAGCAATTGCAATGGCTTCTTTATCTCTTCATGTTCAAAAAAACAAGATTGTTTAGACCTGATAGGACAAAATTTCATCAATTTATTTCAACACTTGGACTTGGATCATAATAGGGATATCCATTTAGTGGAATATGATACGACATGTGGCTCCCTCCGGGCACAAATAAAAAAGTGATTATACATGCGGATACATTATATATGGATAAATGCATGTATATGGGGGGATAGCTGTTTTAAAATGGATCAGAGCGGATATCTGAAATAGAAAGTGAACGTATCTATATTATGTAGATATACATAGTGGTGGTATTATACGAAGGGGATGTTATTATTTTATATCTAACCAATTCGATGAATTACTCCTAATAGTTCGCGTCATAATAGTGCTAGTTGATGAGAGTTACTTCGGGAGCAAAATAAAAAAAGTCAAATCAAATTCATTTGGCTTATTCTCTTCTCTCAATTCCAATAGGATGCAACTGGATCTAGTATGAACTATCGATCAGAACGTATATGGATAGAACTTATAACGGGGTCTCGAAAAACAAGTAATTTCTGCTGGGCCTGTATCCTTTTTTTAGGTTCACTAGGATTCTTATTGGTTGGAACTTCCAGTTATCTTGGTAGGAATCTGATATCTTTATTCCCGTCTCAGCAAATCATTTTTTTTCCCCAAGGAATCGTGATGTCTTTCTATGGGATCGCAGGTCTGTTCATTAGTTCCTATTTGTGGTGCACAATTTCGTGGAATGTAGGTAGCGGTTATGATCGATTCGATAGAAACGAAGGAATAGTGTGTATTTTTCGTTGGGGATTTCCTGGAATAAATCGTCGCATCTTCCTTCGATTCCTTATGAGAGAGATTCAATCGATCAGAATGGAAGTTCAAGAGGGTCTTTATCCTCGACGTGTCCTTTATATGGAAATCAGAGGCCAGGGCGCCATTCCCTTGACCCGTACTGACGAAAATTTTACTCCACGAGAAATTGAACAAAAAGCTGCTGAATTGGCCTATTTCTTGCGCGTGCCAATTGAAGTATTTTGAAATGAAGGGAATGAATGCTTTCTCAGCATGAGGGAAGGGACCCAGGAACCCCCTTTTAAATATAACTGAAGCTTCTTCGGAACGTTCATTCGAGCAAAACATGTTAGATTCTATTTCCCCCGTTCCGTTGGTAATCCTTCTGTGGCCCATAGAATAAAGCAGGCGGACGTATACGGAACAACCATAATAAGAAGCAATTTTGATCGACCAAAACTCCTTTTTCTGCATATAGAACTCAATTCTACTAGTAACAAGTCTAATAAGTATGTATTCATCACACATATCAGAGCATTTCGGAATACATAATTTCTCTTTTTAGGGCCAATACTTTGGATTAATACATTAGATACAGATGTATCATATCTCGTTAATTATCTTTCTTTTGTCAATCGATGTTTCTTTTTTGATCCTTTCTTTAGCTCCTGGATAACCAAACGTTTAGATCTCTCATAACTATCGAATTTCTCTCTCGTTTTGTCACCTATTTCGGATTTCATCATTAATATTTTTCAGAAATATCCCCTCAATTATTCCTGGGTCGTGGGTAGCCAGTGAAAATTTCGAAAAAATAATTGAGGGGAGTTCTTTCGTCTCGAAATCCAAATAATATTCATTATTTTAAGCGGTTCTTTTGGGCATTCATCGAAAGAACAAATGAAGATAGAATTGGTTCGAATTTGACCGACTGAGATATCTGGGAAAAGTATTTGATTATTTCTTCATTCGAAACGGGCCCTTATTCTATTTCTATTTCTATATTCTTTCTAGATCCAAGGACTAAACAATTCAAAAAAAAAGGAATAGATCCATAGGTTCCATACCTTGTTATAGAACTCATGCTTCATAGAAATATCGGATCAGATAGAGTCGGCGAATGAAGCGGGTTCATTAACAATTCACAGATGAAAAGTGTCAAAAAAGAAAGCATTGACTCCCCTCCCGTATCTTGCATCTATAGTCTTTTTGCCCTGGTGGATCTCTCTCTCATTTAATAAAAGTCTGGAACCTTGGGTTACTAATTGGTGGAATACCGGACAATCCGAAACTTTTTTGAATGATATTCAAGAAAAGAACGTTCTAGAAAGATTCATAGAATTAGAACAACTATTCCTGTTGGATGAAATGATAAAAGAGTACCCGGAGACACAGATACAAAAGCTTCGTATAGGAATCCACAAAGAGACGATGCAATTGGTCAAAATGCACAACGAAGATCATATCCATATCATTTTGGATTTCTCGACAAATATAATCTGTTTTGCTATTCTAAGTGGTTATTCTATTCTGGGTAATGAAGAACTTGTCATTCTGAATTCTTGGGTTCAGGAATTCCTCTATAACTTAAGCGACACAATAAAGGCTTTTTCTATTCTTTTATTAACCGATTTATGTATCGGATTCCACTCCCCCCGGGGGTGGGAACTAATGATTGGTTCGGT